AAAAGACGACATTCTATAGTAGGAATAATAAATTCAATATGAATAGAACAAGAGAGGAGAGCGAATAGCAGAGAAAAGATTATACAAAGCTCTCTACAAGTCATCTACACCTTCCTTTTATATATATTCTTTTTTATATATTTTATTTCATTAATTTTTCATTAATTGAATTTCGTTTGGTGATTAAGGGTAAGTTCCGTAAAAACCCCCGCTTTCTTTGAAATATCATGTACAGTTCCTGTAGGCTGAGCGCCCTTTTCAAGGAAATATAGAATAGCAGGAACATTTAAATAGGTTTGATTCTTTATCGGATCATAAAAACCCACTTTCCGAAGATCTCTTCCCTCTCGTCGGGATCGAACATCAATTGCAACGATTCGATAAATGGCTCATTGGGATAGATGAACAATACCCCCCCTAGAAACGTATAAGAAGTTTTCTCCTCGTACGGCTCAAGAAAATTGGAAATTATATCTATGTATAGAATAATAATGTCAAATATAGCCATAAAATCATCAAACCAACTAGACTATGATTTAAATACTTATTCTTTCCCCTACCGAAAAAAAAAAAAATTATTCGTATTCTAAATTTGTACCCTCATAACTCAAGTTGTATAACTCTCAAATAACTCAAGGAAACCTTTTAAGTATTTGATTTATTGAGTGGTCTCTAACCCCTTTTTGTCTGTCTCTTTTAGAATCTATTTTGATTCTGATCTAGTTGTTGAGACAATCGAAAATGGTATTTCCTTGTTCCAGGATCCTTTATCTTTGCCTTGAATCATTGGGTTTAGACATTACTTCGGTGATTTTGAATCGTTTCAAAATGGCAGCAACATACCCTTTTTTATGATTTCTTTCTATCAAAGAATCATATGACTGAGTGATTCTTGTGTAATACACTTTTGATTTGATCGAAAAAGTTTTACCAATTCAAAAAAAGTGACTTTTGAATTTTAAACTTGCTTGAATTGGATCCTTTCGATTTAGATATGGAAAATTGATTTACAAATATATTTACGAAGTTGTCACAATTTATTGATTAATACTAACCCTAGATTCTTGCCTCCGAGAAATGAATCAATACTTTTTACTCGAGCTCCATCATGTACGATTTACATCACCCCCCCCCCAAAAAAAATGAGAGTTCGAGTGAAACAGAAGAAACGATGTCGAGTCAAGAGCACTTTCATTCCTCTATAATTCCTGTATAATAAAAAATGGTGGATGTAAGAACCCACAACGGATCGTGTCCTTCAAGTCGCACGTTGCTTTCTACCACATCGTTTTAAACGAAGTTTTACCATAACATTCCTTTAGTTTGGAACCAGTATGTAATTGATTCAATTATGGAATCATGAATAGTCATTGGTTCGGTCGGTACACAGTAATCTATACTTTTTCTTTCTATATGAAATATTAATGGCTAGGTTCTGACTAAGTCTCAGAACGAATTAAATTTAATCCCCAATACCCGATACATATATTTTATTTCATTTTATTTATTTATTTAATATAATAATTATTTATTTAATATAATAAATATAAATATAATAAATATAAATACCACGAATAAAAAAAAAAAATTCTTTTTGAATCTGCATCTTCAAGTAACTTGATAGTGATAGGACAAATTTACCAATTTCACACTTCTTCGAGTACTACGAACTCATAAGAAATCATCAAAAAGATTTAAGTGATTGAAAAATTTCCGGCTTCGAGATCATTATTTGAATAACATTCTAAAGTAAGGACCACATTCTAGCATCCTAGAATAAATCCATATTTGTATTAAAACATCAATGATTAAAAAACTAGATAGCTAAAAAATCCAATTTCTTTTTTTAATGAAATATGAAATAGTGGATAAAGACTGGTGTAAGGTAAGGTTGTTGTTTTTTCATACTGGCTGCTAAAATAGGAATCGAAATAACAATAATATGGGACCCCCATACAGATAGACTAAAAAACTTTTACTGAAAAAAATTGTTACTGAAAGGAATTATAGATATTCTAGGTTAAATATTTAATATTTAGGGATCACAAATAGATTCAATTACATCTGCGTGTTATTTGAACACGATTCAATTGGTGAAAAAGATATGATTCAGAGAAGAATTATTAAGAATCCTAATAAAACTTTTCCAATCCAATATTATACTCTTAATATTATACTCTTAAACAGAAGGGTATTTTAAAAGGCAATCTTTTTTCTGATATATAGCATTCATTATATATATTATAATGCTATAATTTATAATGCTATAATGGGTTGGGTGTGCTCTGGGACGGAAGGATTCGAACCTCCGAATAGCGGGACCAAAACCCGTTGCCTTACCACTTGGCTACGCCCCATTTCTATCCGACCCTAATAAACACTAATATTGGTATTGGTTGTTCGTCAACTCCAGCATAAATATCTATAAAATAGGTAGATTGTTGCTAGAATTTTAATACGGGTCGATATAGAATTAAACTGAATTTATTGATCATTGCAT